ACAATAACTGTCCTAGTTCTACCGTATCTTTTGTTTCATTTCTTCTGGAACAATCACAAAAACCTTTTTGATTATGGATCTACTACCAGAAATTCAATGCGTAATCTCAGCATTCAATGTGTATTCCTGAATAATCTAATTTTTCAATTATTCAACCATTTCATTTTACCAAGCTCAACGTTAACCAGATTAGTCAACATTTATACGTTTCGATGCAACAATAAGATGTTATTTGTAACAAGTAGTTTTGTTGGTTGGTTAATTGGTCACATTTTATTCATGAAATGGGTTGGATTGGTCTTAGTCTGGATACGGCAAAATCATTCTATTCGATCTAATAAGTACCTTGTGTCAGAATTGAGAAATTATATGGCTCGAATCTTTAGTATTCTCTTATTTATCACCTGTGTCTACTATTTAGGCAGAATGCCGTCGCCTATTGTCACTAAGAAACTGAAAGAAACCTCAGAAACAGAAGAAAAGGGAGAAAGTGAGGAAGAAATCGATGTAGAAACAACTTCCGAAACGAAGGCGACTAAACAGGAACAAGGGGGATCCACCGAAGAAGACCCTTCCCTTTGTTCGGAAGAAAAAGAGGATCCGGACAAAATAGATGAAACGGAAGAGATCCGGGTGAATGGAAAGGAAAAAACAAAAGATGAATTCCACTTTAAAGAGACATCCTATAAGGATAGCCCTGTTGACGAAGATTCTTATCTTGATGGGTATCAAGAGAATTGGGAATTGGGAAGACTTAAAGAAGAAAAAAAAGAAAAGACCCATGCCCATTTCCGGTTTGAAAAACCTCTTATGACTTTTTTTTTCGATTATAAACGATGGAATCGTCCATTTAGATATATAAAAAATGATCTATTTGAAAATGCTGTACGAAATGAAATGTCACAATATTTTTTTTATACATGTCCAAGTGATGGAAAAGAAAAAATATCTTTTACGTATCCGTCAAGTTTATCAACTTTTTCAGAAATGATAGAATACAAAATTTCTTTCTACACAATGAAAAAACTAAGTCATCAAGACTTATATAATTATTGGATTTATACCAATGAACAAAAAAAGTCCAACTTAAGAAATGAATTGATAAGTCGAATAAAAGTTCTAGAAAAAGAAAAGGGATCTCTTCTTCTAAACATGCTTGAAAAAAGGGCCAGACTATACAATGATGAGAATGAAAAAGAATGCTTGTCTAAAACGTATGATCCTTTTTTGAATGGACCATATCGTGGAATAATAAAAAAGCTCGGCGCAAATATAAATGATTTAATGACTTCTAGAAAAGATTCCATAAAAATATTTTGGATAAATAAGATTCATGGTCTACTTCCTATTCCTAATAATTCCCAAGAATTTGAAAATAAAAGGAATTCATTTGATTTTGATAGGGAATTATTATTGAAGTCTAAAATAATTGATTCAGAAAGTCAATCAAAATTCTTGAAATTTTTATTCGATGTAATTACAACCGACCCAAATAATCAAACAATAATTAAAAATAAATCTATTGGAATAGAAGAAATAAGCAAAAAAATTTCTCGATGGTCATACAAATTAGCCGATGATTTTTTTTTTATTGAAGAGCCGGAGGAAGAAGATGAGGAAGAATCGACGGAAGATCATGAGATTCGTTCAAGAAAAGCCAAACGGGTGGTAATTTATACTGATAACAATCAGAATACTAATTCTGTTACTAGTATTAATAATACTAGTAATAATGATGAAGCAGAAGAAGTGGCTTTGATACGTTACTCGCAACAATCAGATTTTCGTCGGGATATAATAAAAGGATCCATGCGTGCTCAAAGACGCAAAACGGTTACTTGGGAAATGTTTCAAGCAAATGCTAATTCCCCGCTTTTTTTGGATCGAATAAACAAAATATTTTTTTTTGATTCTTTTGATCTTTCTGAAATGATAAATTTCATTTTTAGAAATGAAGTCGGTAAAGAATCGGAATCGCAAATTTCTGATTCTTCTTTTGATAAAGAAGGGACAAAAGAACAGGAAAAAAAAGAGGAAAATGATCGAATAACAATAGCAGAAACTTGGGATAGCATTCTATTTGCTCAAGTAATGAGAGGTTTGATGTTAGTAACACAATCTTTTCTTAGAAAATATATAGTATTACCTTCATTGATAATAGCTAAAAATATGGGCCGTATGTTATTATTCCAATTTCCTGAATGGTACGAGGATTTGAAGGAATGGAATCGAGAAATGCACGTTAAGTGCACCTATAATGGTGTTCAATTATCAGAAACAGAATTTCCAAAAGATTGGTTAACAGACGGAATTCAGATAAAGATTTTATTTCCTTTTTGTCTGAAACCTTGGCGAAGACAAAGATCTAAGGTACGATCTCATTATATAGATTCAATGAAAAAACAAGTAAAAAAAGACAATTTTTCTTTTTTAACAGTATGGGGAATGGAAGCGGAACTTCCCTTTGGTTCTCCCCGAAAACGACTTTCTTTTTTTGAACCCATTTTTAAAGAACTCGAAAGAAAAATTAGAAAGCTAAAAAAACAATTTTTTCTCGTTCTAAGGGTCTTAAAGGAAAGAGAAAAATGGTCTCTACAAATTTCAAAAGAAAAAAAAGGATGGGTCATCAAAATAGTTCTTGTTATAAAGCGAATAATGAAAGAACTTGAAAAAGTAAATCCGATTTTTTCATTTGAATTGAAGAAGGTGAAAGTATATAAATCAAATAAAAATGGAAAAGATTCAAAAATAAATAATAAAATTAACCATGAATGGACCATACCAATTCGATCTATGAATTGGACAAATTATTCACTCATAGAAAAAAAAATGAAAGATCTTTATGATAGGATAATCACAACCAAGAATCAAATAGAACAAATCACAAAAGACAATAAAAAAACAGTTTTAACCTATGATGATAAAATAAAAGGATCAGAATCACAGAAATATAGTTGGCAGATATTAAAAAGAAACAATATACGATTAATACGTAAATCACATTTTTTTATAAAATTTTTCATTGAAAAAATATACATGGATATCTTGCTATGTACCATAAACATTCCCAGAATCAATATACAACTTTTTTTTGAATCAACAAAAAAAATTATCAATAAATACACTTACAACCATGAAACAAATCAAGAAAAAATTGATGAAATAAATCCAAATAGAATGAACTTTATTTCAACTATAAAAAAGTGGGTTTCAAATACTAATATTAGTAATAAAAATTTAAATAGTTATACTTGCTTGTCCCAAGCATATGTATTTTACAAATTATCACAAACCCAATTACTTAACAAGTATAACTTGAAATATATATTTCAAGATCATGAAACCCATTATTATCTTAGGGATAAAATAAAGGATTATTGTATAACACGAGGACTATTTGATTACAAATCAAGGCATAATAAAATTCAAAAGTCTGGAATGAATAACTGGAAAAACTGGTTAAAGGGTTTTTATCAATACAATTTTTCCCGGATCAAATGGTCTCGATTAGTCCCGAAAAAATGGCGAAATAGAGTCAATCAACTTCGTATGATTAAAAATAAAGACTCAATTAAATTTAATTCATATGAAAACAAAAAAGACCAATTAAGTCATTATGTAAAAGAAGATTATTCCGTAACGGTTTCGTTCAAAAAAAAAAAAATGGTTAAAAAACACTACAGATATGATTTTTTATCACATAAATATATGAATTATGAATATATTAATTATGGGGATAAGAAAAACTCCTATTTTTATGGATCAACAGTACAAGTAAAGGAGAACCGGGAGATTCCATATCTATATAATTTCAATACATCGAAACCTGACGCATTTTATCTATTGGTAAGTACAACTATTAGTGATTATCTAGAGGAAAGATATCCTATTGATACGAATATAAATCGGGATAGAAAATATTTTGATTGTAAAATTCTCCATTTTTGTCTTATAAAAAATATTGATATCGAGACTTGGACCAATGCGCATATTGGTATCAAGATTAATAAAAATACTAAGACTCAAACTAATAAGTATAAAAACAAAATGAAAAAGAAAGATATTTCGTTTCATAAAGAAATCAACTTATACAAGAAAAAAAAAAACTTTTTTGATTGGATGGGAATGAATCAAAAAAGGTTATATCATAATCCTACTATAGCAAAACTAAAATCTTGGTTCTTACCAGAATTTGTGCTACTTTTTGAAACATATAAAATTAAACCATGGATTATACCAATCCAATTTCTTCTTTTAGATTTTCATAAAAATGAAAAGATTAGTCAATATGAAAACATCAACATAAAAAAAAAAAACCTTCCCATATTATCTAATCAAAAAGAATATATTGATTTAGAAAATTCTAACCAAGAAAAAAACAAACAACAATATCCAAAATATCTTGGATATGATCTAGGAAAACAAAACGAAAAAAAAGATGTTGAAGATAATTACGCGGGATCAGACATTAAAAAACGTAGAAATAAAAAAGAATCTAAGAAGATCAAGGAAGCAGAACTAGATTTATTACTAAAAAAATATTTCCTTTTTCAATTAAGATGGGATGATTCTTTGAGTCAAAGAATGATCAATAATATTAAGGTATATTGTCTCTTACTTAGATTGACAAATGCAACGCAAATTGCTATATCCTCTATTCAAAGAGGAGAAATGCGTCTGGATGTAATGCTGATTCAAAAGGATCTTGTTCTTACAGAATTGATAAAAAGAGGAATATTAATTATCGAACCAGTTCGTTTATCTATAAAAAGGGATGGGCAATTTATTATCTATCAAACCATAAGTATTTCATTAGTTGATAAAGGTAAAGATAAAGTTAAAACTAATAAAAAATTCATAAAAAAACGAAATGTTGATAAGAATAATTTAGACAAATCCATTGCACAACATAGCAATATGCCTGTGAATGAAGAAAAAAAAAATAATTCTAATTTTCTTGTTCCTGAACATATTCTATCTCATCGACGTCGGAGAGAGTTGAGAATTCTAATTTGTTTCAATTTCTGGAATTGGAATGATATACATAAAAATCCACAATTTTGCAACGAAAACAAAATAATAAACTGTGGACAATTTTTTAATGAGGACAAGCATCTTAATAGAGATGCAAACAACTTTATTAAATTAAAATTATTTCTTTGGCCTAATTACCGATTAGAGGATTTAGCTTGTATGAATCGTTACTGGTTTGATACCCATAACAGCAGTTGTTTTAGTATGTTAAGGATATATATGTATCCCCAATCCAGAATAAGTTAATAAACTAATATTATATTTACTATATATCACCTCACATAACATATTTGATATATGGCGAAAGATGTACATATGCATATGTTATGTTACATTTTAGTACATGATATTGATTTATTTTTGGATCTAGGAATAATAAATTAGTAGAATCTTTATTAAGTAAAAAAAAAAAAAAAAAATAACTTTCTTTCGTGAATGTGTAAATGTATTATATTTTATTCTATCGAAATCCCATTTTATGTTTGAAATAAAAATGGGGTTTCGATAGAATAAAAAAGTATGAATAAATCTAAACTTTTGTTTATATCAGATTAAAATGACTGACATAATCATAACATAATATAATAATAATTATTATTTTTCCTGATCGGTAAAATCTAAAAAAAAAAAATAAAAAGATAGAAGAATTTTTTTATGGTCAAAAATTCATTTATTTCAGTTATTCTGCAAGACGAAAAAGAAGAAAACAAAGGGTCTGTTGAATTTCAAGTATTCAGTTTCACCAATAAAATACGGAGACTCACCTCGCATTTGGAATTGCACAAAAAAGATTTTTTATCTCAAAGAGGTCTACGAAAAATTCTGGGAAAACGTCAACGGCTGTTGGCTTATTTGTCAAAGAAAAATAGAGTAAGTTATAAAAAATTAATTAGTCAGTTAGATATTCGGGAGCTTAAAACTCGTTAATTTGAGGATTCATTTGAAATTTTTTTTTAGGTTTTTATTTTTCTAAACCTCGTTTTGAGAAATTCATGGAATAATGAATTAGGAAAGAAAAGATATGACTGTACCAGTTACAAGAAAAGATCTCATGATAGTCAATATGGGCCCTCATCACCCATCGATGCATGGTGTTCTTAGACTCATTATAACTCTCGACGGTGAAGATGTTATTGACTGTGACCCCGTATTGGGCTATTTACACAGAGGAATGGAAAAAATAGCGGAAAACCGAACAATTATACAATATCTTCCTTATGTAACACGTTGGGATTATTTAGCTACTATGTTCACCGAAGCAATAACAGTAAATGCACCAGAACAATTGGGAAATGTTCAAGTACCCCAAAGGGCCAGCTATATCAGAGTAATTATGCTAGAGCTGAGTCGTGTAGCTTCGCATTTGTTATGGCTTGGGCCTTTTATGGCGGATATCGGTGCGCAGACTCCCTTTTTCTATATTTTCAGAGAGAGAGAATTGCTATATGATCTATTCGAAGCTGCCACAGGTATGCGAATGATGCATAATTATTTCCGCATCGGAGGAATAGCTGCTGATCTACCTCATGGTTGGATAGATAAATGTTTAGATTTTTGCGATTATTTTTTAACGAGTGTTGTTGAATATGAAAAACTTATTACGCGGAATCCCATTTTTTTGGAACGAGTTGAAGGAGTGGGCATTATTGGTGGAGAAGAAGCAATAAATTGGGGCTTATCAGGACCCATGTTACGAGCTTCTGGGATCCAATGGGATCTTCGTAAAGTTGATCATTATGAATGTTACAATGAATTCGATTGGGAAGTCCAATGGCAAAAAGAAGGGGATTCATTAGCTCGTTATTTAGTACGAATTGGCGAAATGAGGGAATCCATAAAAATTATTCAACAGGCTTTAGAAGGAATTCCCGGAGGACCCTATGAGAATTTAGAAATTCGGCGCTTAGATAGAACAAGGAATTCCGAATGGAATGATTTTGAATATAGATTCATTAGTAAAAAACCTTCGCCTAATTTTGAATTGTCGAAACAAGAACTTTATGTAAGAGTAGAAGCCCCAAAGGGAGAATTAGGAATTTATTTGATAGGAGATAATAGTTTTTTCCCCTGGAGATGGAAAATTCGTCCGCCCGGTTTTATCAATTTGCAAATTCTTCCTCAGCTAATTAAAAGAATGAAATTGGCTGATATCATGACAATACTAGGTAGTATAGATATCATTATGGGAGAAGTTGACCGTTGAAATGATAATTGGCACAACAGAAGCACAAACTATCAATTATTTTTCTAAATCAGAATCTTTAAAAGAAGTCTATGGACTCATATGGCTATTTATCCCTGCTTTGACCCTTATATTGGGAATCATAATAGGAGTACTAGTAATTGTATGGTTAGAAAGAGAAATATCCGCAGCGATACAACAACGTATTGGACCCGAATATGCCGGCCCGTTGGGAATTCTTCAAGCTCTAGCGGACGGGACTAAATTACTTTTTAAAGAGGACCTCCTACCATCTAGAGGAGATATTCGTTTGTTTAGTATCGGACCGTCTATAGCAGTCATATCAATTGTATTAAGTTATTTAATAATTCCTTTTGGGTATCGACTTGTTTTAGCTGATCTCAGTATAGGTGTTTTTTTATGGATCTCCATTTCAAGTATTGCTCCTATTGGGCTTCTTATATCAGGATATGTATCGAATAATAAATACTCTTTTTTAGGTGGCTTGCGAGCTGCGGCTCAATCTATTAGTTATGAAATACCATTAACTCTATGTGTGTTATCAATATCTCTACGTGTGATTCGTTAGAACATGAACTTTGACCTCAAAATGAAATAAAGGAAAGAGGAATTAATATATTGGATAGATATAGATATTTTTATTTTTTTATTCATCAGAGTTATTCAGGTCGATGAGTTAAACCAGATAGTTATATGAGTAAAATAAAACAGCTTATCAATGTGTAGTAAAAAGAGAAAATCTCATTCCCTATATATAAGAATAAAGCAGAAGTAAACATTAAGGAGTATAAACTCTTTATCCCAAGATTGAGATTCTTTAATTAGTCATCATATCTTGAAGCGGGTACATCAACTGTATGGGATTACTGTCTTGTATGTATTACCATACAGGAGATCAATCAAAAATTCAGTGGACGGTTAGGAACACCAAGGTACACAAAGGATTAGTAATAGAGATAATGTAAGGTATCAAAAAAGAGGTATTTTCACATAAAACGAATCATAAGATGATAGGGGCTTTAAGTTGGTAGAAATGATCAAGCAGTACTTCCCCACGATTCCGATCTAGAGTATGCTCCTAGTCACTGATTAAAGAAATAACTATCAAGAACGAATTAATCCTTATATTCTCAGGAATACCTCTTACGAGAAAGAAGAACAGGAACAAAAGAAATAGAATATAAAAAGATCTTTATTTATTTTTTCCTACATATATACCAATATATATGTATATATGAAATTCTTATTCTTTATGATTCAGTAAAGAATGTCTAATTCTTTTTATCTCTTGATCTAACGAGTATTTTATTGAAAGATTAAGTTATTACCGAAGATTTAATTATAAGGGATGAGATCAATTCGGAAGCGCCCTTTTTTTGTTATTTTAGCAGACAGAATTCCATTGGTCTAATTTTTGGGACTCTACACGATATTTTTATTCTATCTACCCCACCCCACAAAAATACCTATAATAATACCGAACCAGTCCTTACATTTATTTGTACGCGGCCATAGAGGAGCCGTATGAAGCTGAGGTCTCATGTACGGTTTTGTAATAGCGGTGAGAACAGTTATGTTATTATCGACTATGATTATCGAACAGTTCAAGTACAGTTGATATAGTTGAGGCGCAGTCAAAATATGGTTTTTGGGGGTGGAATATGTGGCGTCAACCTATAGGGTTTATCGTTTTTCTAATTTCTTCTCTAGCAGAATGCGAGAGATTACCTTTTGATTTACCAGAAGCAGAAGAAGAATTAGTAGCAGGTTATCAAACTGAATATTCTGGTATCAAATATGGTTTATTTTATATTGCTTCTTATCTAAATCTCTTAGTTTCTTCATTATTTGTAACAGTTCTTTATTTAGGTGGGTGGAATTTATCTATTCCATACATATCTGTTCCTGAACTTTTCGGAATAAATGAAATTGCTAGAGTCTTTGGAATAACAATTGGTATCTTTATTACATTAGCTAAAGCTTATTTGTTTCTTTTTATATCTATCACAACAAGATGGACTTTACCCAGGATGAGAATGGACCAACTATTAAATCTTGGATGGAAATTTCTTTTACCTATTTCTCTAGGTAATTTATTATTGACAACGTCTTCCCAACTTGTTTCACTATAAATAACACAATACGATAATGGTATTCTAGACTCATAACCTCTCTTAAACAAGAGAAAGAAACATCAACTTATTCGTGGATATCTACAATATGTTTCCTATGGTGACTGGGTTCATGAATTATGGTCAACAAACAATACGAGCCGCAAGGTATATTGGTCAAAGTTTCATAATTACCTTATCCCATGCAAATCGTTTACCTGTAACTATTCAGTATCCTTATGAAAAGTCGATCACATCAGAACGTTTCCGTGGTCGAATCCACTTTGAATTTGATAAATGTATTGCTTGTGAAGTATGTGTTCGTGTGTGCCCCATAGATCTACCTGTTGTTGATTGGAGATTTGAAGGAGATATTAAAAATAAAATATTGATTAACTATAGTATAAATTTTGGTGTCTGTATATTTTGTGGTAACTGTGTCGAATATTGTCCCACTAACTGTTTATCAATGACTGAAGAATATGAACTTTCTACTTATGATCGTCACGAATTGAATTATAATCAAATCGCTTTGGGTCGGTTACCAATGTCAGTAATTGGAGATTACACAATTCAAACAGTTATGAATTCGACTCAAATAAAAATAGACAAAGGTAAATATTTTGATTCAAGAACAATTACCAATTAGTAAGATTTTATTTTTCTATTTTGATAGAAAGGATCCAAGCTTCTTTATTTATTTTTTTTTTTTTTAGTCAATGTAACTAGAAAGTAAAACGATAACTATTGATTGTTGAGAATAGCGGGTTTATTTAATATTTTTCGTTTTGATTTGGAAATATAAGATTCTAACTCTTCTTTTCTTCTGAATAAATTAAAATGAAAAAGTTGAGTTGGCCCAATAACTTTATCTACATTAATCTATATTACAATCTATAATGCATTACAACATTAAGATTTTATTTAGGAACGGTATCATAGACAATTAAAAAAATAGGCTAATTTTTACTTCCTGGACTATTCAGTAAGGTCATGAAATCCTTCGATTTATTTATTTATTTTCTTATTTCATACATAATGGATTTACCTGGATCAATACATAATATTGTTGTAGTATTTCTGGGATCAGTTCTTATATTTGGGGGCCTGGGAGTAGTATTATTTACCAATCCAATTTATTCTGCCTTTTCGTTGGGATTGGTTCTTGTTTGTATATCCTTATTCTATATTCTATCGAATTCTTATTTTATAGCTGCTGCACAACTTCTTATTTATGTGGGAGCCATAAATGTCTTAATCATATTTGCTGTAATGTTCATAAATAGCTCAGAATATTCCAATGTTTCCCGCCTTTGGACCCTTGGAGATGGGGTTACTTCACTGGTTTGTACAAGTATTTTTTTTTTTTTTTTTTCACTAATTATTACTATCCCAAATACGTCATGGTACGGAATTCTTTGGACTACAAGATCAAACCAGATTCTAGAACAGGACCTAATAAGTTATGTTCAACAAATTGGAATTCATTTATCAACAGATTTTTATCTTCCATTTGAACTCATTTCTATAATTCTTTTAGTTTCTTTAATAGGTGCAATTACTATGGCTCGTCAATCATAAATACTTATGATTTAAAAAATTTTTAGAATTCTAAATTTGAAATAAAATAAAAAAGGTGTAAAGGTTTAAGATTTTTAGTTAAATCTATTGCCAATACCTTCTATTGTTCTGTAATATTTTGTTCTATATCTAGTCAATGAAATCAGTTGAATTGTTAGTCATATTTAAATGAATCTAAATTGATGAGGAGTTAGTCAATGATGTTCGAGCATGTACTTTTTTTGAGTGTCTATTTATTTTCTATCGGTATCTATGGATTAATCACAAGTCGAAACATGGTTAGAGCACTTATGTGTCTTGAGCTTATACTAAATTCAGTTAATATCAATCTCGTAACATTTTCTGATTTATTTGATAGTCGCCAATTAAAAGGAGACATTTTCTCAATTTTTGTTATAGCTATTGCAGCGGCTGAAGCTGCTATTGGATTAGCTATTGTTTCATCGATCCATCATAACAAAAAATCAACTCGTATCAATCAAGCAAATTTGTTGAATAATTAAATTAGTCGTAATCATTCATTATGTAATCATTGATTTTCATTATATAAATTATATAATAATAAAATAATAATTTATATTAATTTGTTAGATTTATTCAAATTTAAAATGGAATTTTAATTCCATTAATATTAATGAAATATTGTATTATTTGTTGACCAATTTGAATTCAGATGTGCGACTTGTATTGTATGACTGTGGTTGTTGAAAGAGAAATCAAAGTATCTTGGCACTTTTTCATGAACAAATTTAGAAATATATTGATTCTTAAAAAAATTAATAAATCATTGATTCATCTGGTGTCTACAATATAAACATATAATTAATTTACTACCATTTATTTTTACCATACCAGATCGAAAATTTTTTATGTTCAAAACGGGAATTTATAGATTTAATGTCACATTCAGTAAAAATTTATGATACATGTATAGGGTGTACTCAATGTGTGCGCGCCTGCCCTACAGATGTATTGGAAATGATACCTTGGGACGGATGTAAAGCTAAACAAATTGCTTCCGCACCAAGAACCGAGGATTGTGTAGGTTGTAAGAGATGTGAATCCGCTTGCCCGACAGACTTTTTGAGTGTCCGTGTTTATTTATGGCATGAAACAACTCGCAGCATGGGTCTATCTTATTAATTGATACGTTACAAAAACTCCACTTGAATCATTTGATTCCTCATTTACCGACAAAAGCCCGTACTCGATAAAATCAATATATTATTCCGAGCACGGGCTTTTCTGGTCAAAGCGTATCTTGTCTTTATCACGAGTCATTTTCCTTGGTTTTGGTTAACAATACTTGTTGTTTTGCCTATATTCGCGGGTTCTTCCATTTTTTTTCTTCCCCATAAGGGGAATAAGGTGTTTCGATGGTATACTACATGTATATGCTTATTAGAACTCCTTTTAACGACCTATGCATTCTGTTATCATTTCCAATTGGACGATCCCTTAATCCAATTGGAAGAAGATTGGAAATGGATAAATATTTTGGATTTTCACTGGAGACTGGGAATCGATGGGCTTTCCGTGGGACCCATTTTACTGACAGGATTTATTACTACTTTAGCTACTTTAGCGGCTTGGTCAGTTACTCGAAATTCACGATTATTCCATTTCTTTATGTTAGCAATGTACAGTGGTCAAATAGGATCATTTTCTTCTCGAGACCTTTTACTTTTTTTTATCATGTGGGAGTTAGAATTAATTCCTGTTTACTTACTTTTATCCATGTGGGGAGGAAAGAAGCGCTTATACTCGGCTACAAAGTTCATTTTGTACACTGCGGGGGGTTCTATTTTTCTATTAATAGGAGTTCTAGGTATGGGTTTATATGGCTCCATTGAACCGACATTAGATTTTGAAAGACTTGCTAATCAATCATATCCTATGGCATTGGAAATAATATTCTATTTTGGCTTCCTTATTGTTTATGCTGTCAAATCGCCGATCATACCCCTACATACATGGTTACCAGATACCCATGGAGAAGCACATTACAGTACATGTATGCTTCTTGCCGGAATTTTATTAAAAATGGGAGCATATGGATTGATTCGGATCAATATGGAATTATTACCCCGTGCTCATTCCATATTTTCTCCGTGGTTGGTGATAGTGGGAACAATACAAATAATCTATGCGGCTTTAACCTCTTTTGGTCAACGCAATTTAAAAAGGAGAATAGCCTATTCCTCTGTATCTCACATGGGTTTCACAATTATAGGAATTGGTTCTATAACCAACATGGGACTAAATGGAGCCATTCTACAAATACTTTCTCATGGATTTATTGGTGCTGCACTTTTTTTCTTGGCAGGAACCTGTTGTGATAGAATACCTCTTGTTTCTCTCGACGAAATGGGGGGGATAGCTGTCCCGATGCCGAAAATATTTACAATGTTCAGTAGCTTTTCGATGGCCTCTCTTGCATTGCCAGGGATGAGTGGTTTTGTTGCAGAATTAGTAGTATTTTTTGGAATAATTACCAGCTCAAAATATCTTTTAATTCCAAAAGTACTAATTACTTTTGGAATGGCAATTGGAATGATATTAACTCCTATTTATTTATTATCTATGTTACGTCAGATGTTCTACGGATACAAGTTATTCAATGTTCCAAATTCTAATTTTGTGGATTCTGGACCACGAGAACTTTTTGTTTCGATCTGTCTCTTTTTACCAATAATAGGTATTGGTATTTATCCCGATTTCGTTCTCTTACTATCAGTTAACAAGGTACAAGCTATCTTATCTAATTATTTTTTATAGATAGTTTTTATTAATGAGACGGCAAGTCTTATAATTCTGTAAAATAAAGTGAATTAGAGTTGTAATGAGATGTATCTCGAGTTTTTGCGAACCATTTGACTCCAGAAATAAAATGGTTCGCAAAAACTCGAGATACATATGAGATGATGTTCTTATGTTATGTATCGTTTATTCAATTAGATGTTAATGTGAATAAACCATAACTATGTAAACCTATTCCTAATAGATTGATCCCAAAATAACATATCCAAATTATAAGAAATCCTATAGAAGCCGCAAGTGCCGAATGTGTATCTTGTAAACTTTTATTTGTTCTAGTATGTGAATAAATCGCGAATATGATCCAAGTAATAAATGCCCAAGTTTCCTTAGGGTCCCAATTCCAATAAGATCCCCAAGCCTCATTAGCCCATACTGCTCCAGAAAGAATGCCTATGGTTAAAAAGGTAAAGCCTAAACTAATGACACGATAACTCCAATAATCTAAACGCTGAGTCAATTGATATTTGTAATAATTTCGAAATGAAATAAAAGAAGTGTTTTTAAAAACACTTCTTTTATCATTCAAATATTCGACTTCGCCAACGATAAATGATTTAATTACTAAATTCTTGCTTTTAAAAAACATATCGATGTTTTTTCGAAATGTAACGACTAAAAGAGCGACTGATAATAATGATCCACATAAAAGAGCTGCATAGCTTAATAGCATCATACTTACGTGCATCATTAACCACTGAGATTGTAGAGCGGGTACTAATATAGCGGATTGATGCATTTCGGTTGAAAGACCCGACGTGGCGAAACCTTGGGTAAAAATAGCACTTGGCGCGGTTATTACGCTTAAATAATTTTTATTATTTCGTATTTTAGGAATCATATGAATAATGGAGAAACTCCATGAAAGGAAGATTAATGACTCATATAAATTACTTAATGGGGAATGACCCGAATAAATCCAACGAATAACTAATAATCCTGTTATAGATAAAAAGGTAGCTATCATACCTCTTTCCGATGAATTGCGTAAATCTACGATTTCGTGGACTAATAAGGTCATAAAATGAATCGTAATCACAATTGAAATAATCGAAAAAGAGATATGAGTTAATATATGTTCTAAAGTTGCAAATATCATAAAAAGGGCGGGGGTTCTCCATTATAGAATTAAAATCGAGAATTAAATATATTATAGGATCCGCTGTGTCCCTTTTAGGGGATGCCGCCACTCGGACTCGAACCGAGATGCTCTAGCACTGCTTCCTAAGAACAGCGTGTCTACCAATTTCACCATGGCGGCTTATTTGAAATATTAATAAATAATAGTCAATTCATGTTGAATGGTCAAGATTCAAGGATTCAATATAGTTAGTAAACATTAGAACCGATGAAATAAAGACTTATTTAAATTAAGATTTGAATGTTTACTAAGTATCGCCGTAGGGTTTAGCTTTAAGAATCAACTTTCATGTATCTAGTTTAGAATGTCAAAATGGAGTTATACCAAAACAGTCAGAACTAAATAGTTTTGTTCCGGGTCGAGTTCGAGTTATAGAACTAAAAATCATCCTTTTTTTATTTTTAGATGATTTTTTAATTAATGTATTGAAAATTAAAAAGATTAATTAAAAAAATTAATGTCATATTTATCGTAATTTTATTCGAGGCATTTTTCTAAAAATTTCGATATCTTAGTATCATTAATAATACTCTTCGTAATTTCTTATAAATACTATCTAGTAACTATACTTCTAATTAGGTTTTGGGCTAGGCATATAACAAAAAACTTTTTCTCTATCAATTAAATATTCTATTGTGAAAATTTAATTGATAGAGAAAAATTAGAATACTTAGTACTATACTAAGAGGCCAGTAAACATAAGAATTATTATTTACTATATAACACACCACAGCAGTTAGTTCTAACTAATATTGATATTAATAAGTTCTTAATGGTATGTCGATTTAGATTATTCCAAAATTTTATTACTTGTTTGTTGCACAAAAAAACTTTTTGAATGCCCAGTGGAAACCGATTTAGCTAAAGAAAGAGCTTTTACTGCCGTTAAATATCCCTTCTTCTTCCAAATATTTCTACGAATACGTTTTTTTGATCGAGAAATACGTTTTTTTGGAACCGCCATTCAAAAACAAAATACTAATTTTTATTATTGTATGTGAAAGACATATATTTAGATCGTTTTTTCGTCATTATCCATACTTATCCCATGGATAATAAATACTTTGTTCAAAACCTGTAAAACATATCATAATAATATAAATATAATTCTATCTAATTATATAATATATATGTAAATATGTAAAAATAAATATATACATATATACAAAATATACCAAAAGATTATGAATTATCTATACGTATCCATGTATATATACCTATGCCATATCACATATCTATCTAGGGCTAAATGAAATAGATAATAATTTTTTTTTTATTTTTTTTGTTGATTTCTTTTATTATTGTTCTTTTGGTTGGTGGATTTTAAACAATTAAATTTATAACAATAAAAAAACAAATATTTTTTTATGGAACAAACATATCAATACGCATGGATAATACCCTTTCTTTCACTTCCAGTTACTATGTCAATAGGATTTGGACTTCTGTTTATTCCTACAGCAACAAAAAATATTCGTCGTATGTGGGGTTTTACTAGTGTTTTACTGCTAAGTATAACTATGGCCTTTTCGGCCAGTCTGTCTATTCAGCAAATAAATGGAAGTTTTATCTATCAATATTTATGGTCTTGGACTATCAATAATGATTTTTCCTTAGAGTTTGGACACTTGATCGATCCACTTACTTCTATTATGTTAATACTAATTACTACTGTTGGAATCATGGTTCTTATTTATAGTGACAATTATATGTCTCATGATCAAGGATATTTTAGATTTTTTGCTTATATGAGTTTTTCTAATACTTCCATGTTGGGATTAGTTACTAGTTCCAATTTGATACAAATTTATATTTTTTGGGAACTCGTGGGAATGTGTTCATATTTATTAATAGGTTTTTGGTTTACACGACCGGTTGCAGCAAGTGCTTGCCAAAAAGCCTTTATAACTAATCGTGTAGGAGACTTTGGTTTATTATTAGGAATCTTAGCTTTTTATTGGATAACTGGCAGTTTAGAATTTCGGGATTTGTTCAAAATAGTTAATAACTTGATTCATAGTAATGGGGTTAATTCTACATTTGTTACTCTCTGCGCCTTTTTATTATTCGTCGGCGCAATTGCTAAATCTGCACAATTCCCTCTTCACATATGGTTACCTGATGCTATGGAGGGGCCCACCCCTATTTCGGCTCTTATACACGCTGCTACCATGGTAGCAGCGGGAATTTTTCTTGTAGCTCGGCTTCTTCCTCTTTTCAGAGTTATACCTTACATAATGAATTTCGTTTCTTTAATAGGCATAATAACAGTACTATTAGGAGCTACTTTGGCTCTCGCTCAAAGAGATATTAAAAGAAGTTTAGCCTATTCCACAATGTCTCAACTGGGTTATATTATGTTAGCTCTAGGTATAGGTTCTTATCGAGCTGCCTTATTCCATTTAATAACTCATGCCTATTCTAAAGCTTTATTGTTTTTGGGATCCGGATCCATTATTAATTCTATGGAACCTATTGTTGGATATTCACCCGATAAAAGTCAGAATATGGTTCTTATGGGCGGTTTAACAAGATATGTTCCAATTACAAGAACTACTTTCTTATTAGGTACACTTTCTCTTTGTGGTATTCCGCCTCTTGCTTGTTTTTGGT